CCTAAAATTCTCGGAATTCGTTGATAGTTAGAATAGATTCGTAGACCAGGCCGACTGATCCGTTTTAAATTTAAAATATTTCTATAAGGCCTTTTCCTATTCCTTCTATGTCGTAGGGTTAAAACCAAAAAATCCTTTTTGTTTTCTTGATGTTTTCTCACGTTTTCGATAAAACCTTCTCGTAAAAGTATTTTAACAATATTTTCGGTGATATTAGTAGATGCTATTCGAACCACTCTTTTTTTATCCATATCAGCATTTCGTATAGAGGTTATTATGTCAGCAATAGTATCCTTACCCATGATGAATTAAAATTCTTGGTGCTCCCAAATTTTGATATAATCAACATGCTTTTCTTGTTTTTTTACTTATTTGTTTATGAATATGAATTCTTAAAGGCATATGCATGAGACATAATCTATTAATTAATCTGAATACATTTATTAATCTCTTTCTTTCAAATACTTTACTCTAACCATATCATGGTCTCATTTTATAATACCTCCGGAGCTAATGAAACTATTTTAGTAAAATTTAACTGTCTCAATTCCCGGGCAATTGCACCAAAAACCCGAGTTCCCTTTGGGTTTCCTTCTTGATCGATGACAACCGCAGCATTGTCATCATATCGTATTATCATACCGTTATCACGTTTGAGTTCTTTACAAGTACGTACAATTACAGCTCTAACCACTTCTGATCTTGCTAGGGGCATATTTGGCACTGCTTCTTTGATCACAGCAACAATAACGTCACCGATATGAGCATATCGACGATTGCTAGCTCCTATGATTCGAATACACATCAATTCTCGAGCCCCGCTGTTATCCGCTACATTCAAAAGGGTCTGAGGTTGAATCATATCATTTTTTTTTTAATCTATTCTTTCAATGCAAAGGGCGAAGAAAAAAGAAATATTGTTTGTCCAGAAAAAGAAATCAGCACCTGCGATTGTTTTTTTTTTTAATCCTCAAGACCTATTTCCTTTGATTCTACATTTTTATGCCAAAATAATGAATTGAGTTCGTATAGGCATTTTAGACGATGCTATTGAAATAGCCTTTCTGGCTATATTTTCTGTTACTCCACCCATTTCATAAAGGATTCGACCCGGTTTAACAACAGCTACCCAATATTCAGGGGATCCTTTCCCCGAACCCATACGTGTTTCTGCGGGTCTTACTGTAACCGGTTTGTCTGGAAATATACGTACCCATATTTTTCCACCACGTCGTGCATTTCGTGTCATTGCTCGTCGACCTGCTTCTATTTGTCTAGATGTGATCCAAGCAGGTTCAAGTGCCTGAAGAGCATATTTACCGAAAGAAATATGATTACCTCGATAAGATATTCCCTTCATTCTTCCTCTATGTTGTTTACGGAATCTGGTTCTTTTGGGGTTATAGTTGATGGTTGGTTCTGAATTCCATCTCTACTACAGAACTGGACGTGAGAGTTTCTTCTCATCCAGCTCCTCGCGAATAAGAAAATCTTCAACTTCTATATTATTCGTTTGTATATCTTGTTTTTTTAGATAACTAAACATATTAATATTTCTATTTTAAATTTAAATATTGTATGACTTTTTATTTTTATAATGTTATAACGAATCTTTATTTTGTTTTGTCTTTTATTTTCTTCGATTGACCCAAATTTAGCAATCCAAGAAAATAAAGGTTTCGCAGGCGAATATTTACTCTTTTCATCGCTATTTCAGTTGTAGGGTTAGCTCTTGATTTTTCTTTTCCCAATAGATGAATATGAATGAATTAGTCTCTGGTTTGTTCCGCCATCCCGATCAATGAATCCGTTTTCAATAGATTTGGATTCATAGGTTCCATCGTTCCCATCGCTTCTTATTTAATGGTTAGGTCTGATTTCTACAATGGAGCTCATAATGAAATTTTTTCTTGAGTCAATCTTCTTAGTCTTTATTGGCTCGAAGCTCTTATTTTTTTATTTTATAAACAGATTCATTTAATTATGTACGAATCAGTATTGATGCTTTATTACACTGCCTTTTATGAGATGACTCATAGACCTTACATATTGGATGGAATTCTATATCATTGGTATTTTTCTCTCTCTTTCTTTCAACCTTCCTTTTATCCACATCTTTGTTCTCTATTTCGCTTTAGAACTTAGAATTAGATTGATTTTTCTTTTGTTTATGCAAAAAATATTTCAGTTGCTACAATGATATGACCGATATATCATATCTTGACTGGTTCTTTGGATCCAGATAATGCGAAGTGATGAGTTGGTTATTAGTCCTATAGTTATTAGTTTATACTAAGAGGCTGGTCTTTTTTTTATTTAATCCTAACCCTAAAAAAACCAACGAGTCACACACTAAGCATAGCAATTATATCAAATGGCCAATCGAATTTTTATTAAATCATATAGAATTAAGAATTAGAATTCTTCTTTTTAGTTTTGATTGAACAGAAAAAAAGGAACGAATTTCTCTTTTTTGTTCCATCACTAGATCGAAGGGAAA